AAAAAAAAAAGAAATAAAGACAAGATCCAAGGTTTAACATTTCTTTTTAGTATGTTTTATCATTTTCGAGATGGGGATTCTAATTTTCCCCATCGACTCATTTGTCACAATAATATTTTTCTTTTATTTAGAAGAGAAAATATAAGATCGTTAATCAAAATAAATCAATGGGGTCGTTGTCGTTGAAACTCATTTATTAAGTTTCAAATTTGTTTTGTAACTTTCGGAATCATTATTTCTCGGAATCCATATATACTCCTGCCTTCAATCTAATCGATAAAAGACCTTTTTTCCTATTTAGGGGGATATTATGTACGAAGAATATATCAATTTTTAGTGATACAAAATAGATACTATGTTTGCACTGTAAGATCGACTAAGATATATCTTTATAACTCTATATTCCTTTCCTTTAGAAAGAATTTTTTTATTTTAAGTACGGGAAAATTCCGATAGAAATAAAACTTTTTTGTTATATGATATATCCAGCCCAATATCTAATTGAGTAGATAAATCCTAACACAAATTATCTACCCAACGAAAATCCTAATGATTAATACAATTTGTATACAAAGCTATACAAATATTTACATAAATTCTTTTGGATGTTGTTCTAAAATTGTGATACATAAAAATCCTATGTTTGTTTTTGTTCAAAATCCATTTTTTTTTAGATTCATGAAATCAGATAAATGAGAAATGAATCAGTAAAAAATTGAAATGAGAAAGATACTTTTCTTTTGAGTTATATGCATGAATTGAGGGCAGAACTATCTAGTTACAACAGTTATATTCCAGGAAACAGAAACTGTGCGAAAACCCATTCTTAAGTAAAAAAAAAAAACTGAGACAACCTAAAATGAACGGTCAAATCCCTATTTAAACAAATTTTTAGTCATCAATTTTAATGTTTCCTAAAAAATATTGCATTGAATTGATTAGTTCAATCTCGACGATTGAATAATAATAGGTTATTATGATTTCGAGCAAGCCGCTATGGTGAAATTGGTAGACACGCTGCTCTTAGGAAGCAGTGCTAGAGCATCTCGGTTCGAGTCCGAGTGGCGGCATGGCATCTTCTAAAAGAGATACAATAATCCCTATAATGAATAATGAATTCAATTCCCGATTTCCATTCCGGGATCTTCTTTTTTTTTTATTTTGTAAAGACGAAGAAACAAATTCTATTTATGATATTTTCGACTTTAGAGCATATATTCACTCATATCTCCTTTTCGGTCGTTTCAATTGTAATTACAATTCATTTGATAACCTTATTAGTCGATGAAATCGTAGGACTTTATGATTCGTCAGAAAAGGGCATGATAGCTACTTTTTTCTGTATAACAGGATTATTAGTCACTCGTTGGATTTATTTGGGACATTTCCCATTAAGTGATTTGTATGAATCATTAATTTTCCTTTCATGGAGTTTCTCCATTATTCATGTAGTTCCATATTTTAAAAAACATAAAAATCATTTAAGCGCAATAACCGCGCCAAGTGCTATTTTTACCCAAGGATTTGCTACTTCAGGTCTTTTAACTGAAATGCATCAATCCGAAATATTAGTACCTGCTCTCCAATCCCAGTGGTTAATGATGCATGTAAGTATGATGGTCTTGGGCTATGCAGCTCTTTTATGTGGATCATTATTATCAGTAGCTCTTTTAGTCATTACATTTCGACAAGACATAAGGATTCTTTGTAAAAACAATCATTTTTTAAATAAGTCATTTTCCTTTGATGAGATCCAATATATCAATAAAGGAAACAATGTTTTACAAAACACTTCTTTTCTTTGTGTTAGGAATTATTACAGGGCCCAATTTATTCAACAATTGGATCATTGGAGTTATCGTGTTATTAGTTTAGGGTTTCTTTTTTTAACCATAGGTATTCTTTCGGGAGCAGTGTGGGCTAATGAGGCATGGGGATCATATTGGAATTGGGACCCAAAAGAAACTTGGGCATTTATTACTTGGACCATATTCGCGATTTATTTACATACTCGAACAAATAAAAATTTGCAAGTCGCAAATTCTGCAATTGTGGCTTCTATGGGCTTTCTTATAATTTGGATATGCTATTTTGGGGTCAATCTATTAGGAATAGGGCTACATAGTTATGGTTCATTTACATTAACATCTAATTTGAATTGAGGAAAGGACTGAGAAATACAGACACAGGGTAGTGTATATATATAAACTTCGTGTAAGCCGGGGAAAACCAGAACCATTTGAATCAAGTAGTGGAGTGATTCAAATGGTTCTCACAAACGCCAAACGTATTCAATTCATTTTTTTTTACTTAACTCAAGAGGAGAAACAAAAAAAAGAAGTCTTTTTTTCATTTTCATTGTACAGCGAACAATTTTAAAAACCATAGGGTTAATTTTTTATTTTTTGTTTTATTCATGAAAACTATCTATAAAAAAAATTAGATAGAATAGCTTCAACCTTGTCAACTGATAATGAGAGAACGAAATCCGGGTAAATAC